AAAAAATTGCGTCCAATAGGATTTGAACCTATACCAAAGGTTTAGAAGACCTATGTCCTATCCATTAGACAATGGACGCCTTTCATTCCTATTTATTTTCGTATTTTTGACTTCGGATCTCTTGTTCGTAAAAAAAAAATAGCGGATTGTATGTGAGAAAATTTCGGCAATTGCGTATTCAATTCAATGATAGATTAAGATGAAATTATTAATTTCATTTTTAAAATAATAAAAAGAGAAAGCGGGTAGCGGGAATCGAACCCGCATCGTTAGCTTGGAAGGCTAGGGGTTATAGTCGACGTCGATTCATCATTTTGAACGTCTCTAATTCAAAACCGAACATGAAACTTTTATTTCATTCGGCTCCTTTATGGTAGATGGATAATTTCCCCGATTTAAGACGTAAATGAAAAAAAAAATTGACCCATAACATCTATGTCAGCCTTTACTGTCTGAATACATTTAAAACTACTCGCTTTCTAGATGATCCCTCTAGAAGAGGAGGATTATAACACCCTTTCTAGTTACTTCGTTCTCTATTTCTATTTGAACGAATCCTGAGGAAAAGAATTTTCTTTCCACCGAGCTAAACAATATAGCGATGTCTCTAGTAAACCAAAGCCATCGTTTAATAGCTATTTTGCTTCAATATCCCCTCTATAAACAAAAAACAAATATAAAATTGAAGATTTAGTTACGATTAGAAAAAAGCTTTCTTCATCCATAGATCCCTTTACTCATTCAATTGGAAGTAGTGATCCAATAAAAAAAATTATGTTTCGTAATTTCATAATCCAATTTTTCAATTGCTAATTGATCCTTGTATAAAATATAAAAAGCACGAGAATGTATATTCTTCCTCGAATCTGTCATTGAGAGGTAAAGAATTAAATCCTTTTAAGAAATAAAGTTTTTTTTTCGGAATATGAAGAAAACCGAAGGACCCCTTAACTATGTAAGGGGTTATATAGAACGAATCACACTTTTACCACTAAACTATACCCGCTACAATGCGATTATTATCTATAAATGGATCTTTTGTCGAATCGGATGTAATCAATACAGGATCAGACAATAATTATTTAAAATGAAGTGTTGACGTGTTTTGTTGGGTACTTAATGCGATTCAGAAAAGGGTGCGGATGCTTAAAAAAAACTTTTGCTGTAGAAGTTTTGACAGATACGGCTCAGCAAAACCACTTAAGTCATAACATCAAAATGCATTGTGCAAGCATCCAGTGTTTTTATTCTAGTCCAGTACATAAAAAATAAGAATAGAAAGAATCCTCCTTCTAATTTAAGATTTCTTATTGTTGTTGCTTCAATAACATTTTTCAATTCAGCTAATTATCTATGATTATGATTCAGTGGAACAAAAAAAGGCCCGGCTAGGTACTGACCCGGCCAGGCCATGGAAAAGCCCTTATCGGACAAAAATAACGAGGTATTCCTTTTTTTTATCAGAAATTTCTCTTTCGAGCCCGTACTTTAGAGTTGGAATTGCTGATAAACGTGATATATATATAATTAGATAAATTATAGAACTTTTCTTTTTATTAGAATTAAATTAGAATTAAATAGATATATTAATTAGAATAAACTATCTTTTTAAGATATAAGTCGATTTTAATTTTAATAAGGATAAAGAGATAATTTCAATCCTTACTTTATATGTAATGTAACATGTAACATAGTTATTATCCGTTTTCAATTGGGAGAGATGGCTGAGTGGACTAAAGCGTCGGATTGCTAATCCGTTGTACGAGTTATTCGTACCGAGGGTTCGAATCCCTCTCTTTCCGTTTCCCTGGATCGCTTGATATTTTAGTTATCTTTCGAATTGATCGCACCTTTTTTATTTAAGGTTAAGGTGGCGAATAGATAAAATCTTAAGAAAAAAGAAAAGGGTTCGATCAAGGAAAAGTTGATCCTTATTCTTCACGTCCAGGATTACGTCCTGGATCATTAGATAAGAATCCGAAGATGAAGAGAGAAACAAAGAATATCACTACTGTGTAAACGAAGAGTTTGAGAGTAAGCATTACACAATCTCCAAGATCTTTTTTTTTTTTTTTTTAGAGAATAGATTCTTTATTTTTATATCACATATCATATTTTGACACCATGAAAGGAAGTACTTTAGTAAAATTAAAATTTTATTTTTTAATACCCGCAATACCTAATTGTGGGGTATCCTATATAAGATCTTTGACGAGAAAAGAAAAAGGTCATAATGAAGAAATGGGGTGATTCAAGATTTATTGCGGCAATTCAATAATTTCAATGTTTCAACTAAAGGTTCATACTCTAAGACTTATATGATTTTATCAATTGTTATAATTTTTTTCTTGAATACTTGAATAAATAATTAAGTTTGCTAGGACAGTATTCAAAATTTCATCGAAAACTTACAGCAGCTTGCCAAACAAAGGCTAAAAGAAAAAACAGCAAAGGTATGACCGGCATAAAATCGACAATTGGATTTAAAAAAGAGTAGGCCTCGGGTAATTTGGCCAAGAAAAAACTACTCGAATAAAGGGCAGAGTTAAGACAGATACCGATCAAACTAAAAATATTAAGCATAACAAAGATTTTTTTCTTGGAGATAATTGTATTTTGATTGAGTTATTGATATCTTATTGATATAAGGCAAAAAATAATGAAGAAAGTAAAGTAGACCAAAAAATCCTTTCAACCCACTCACCCAATCAAAAGCCTTCAATTCTAAAAAGAGAATATAAGAAATCATACGTTTATACAATACAATATCTTAATTAAATTATATGTAATGATCAATCAAGTCCAGTTTAATTCTATATTATATCTACACGTAGCAAAATCCTATCAACAATATATGTATTTGCATTGGAATTGACGAATAACCAACACTCATATTAGTGTTTATTAGTGCAGAATTCAAATTTAAATGGGGCGTGGCCAAGTGGTAAGGCAACGGGTTTTGGTCCCGCTATTCGGAGGTTCGAATCCTTCCGTCCCAGAGCACCCATTATATCTTGAAAACTCTTGCTTTTTTGAACAAGACTCTATTTAAGATCTTTAATTTGAATTTAAGAGTGGAGTAGTGGCTAGAATATTATTCTTGTTTATCATTTTTACTTATTCTTCTCTGATTCAGAGAAGAATATTTTTTTCTCAAACTGAATTGCGTTTGAATGAGACAGAGATGTAACTTAATCTATTTAATCTAGTTGTTTTGTTATCTAGGTCAGATGGAAACATAGACCCCACACCACACTAGTTTGAATAAAAAAAGTTGGACAGACTCTCATTGTATGCCTATGCCCATCCCTCTGCTATTCCTATTGAAGTTAATTTAGGTATCATATCCTATTTTCGTTTTAATATTTAATTTAAATACATATATATGTATCCGTCTGAATCTCATTAACAAACGATCAAGTAAATTACATATGTAACAGATCTGTTTTCTTTGCACCGAGTTTTTTGGGATTTTTTGTTTGGGTCTAAGAGTTCTTTAAATTGTTGTAAAATTTGAGGCGAGGGATTATTCATACATTCTATTAAATTTTAAAATTTAATTTTTTTGGGGGGTCTAGAAAGGTTACAGAAAACTTATGGAACCTCAAGTTAAATACAATGTGTATTGTTAGCATTCTATTTCCGTAACAACGGCCTTTGTTTGTATTTTGTGAAAAAAAACTTATGATCACTTAAATTGGAATCGTCAATTATAGAATATCCGGGATTAAATTACTTGCAGTGACAGTTCTTCCATTTATTTGATAACTATGGGATTCAAAAATTAGTGCTGAGACGTTTTCAGAAACTAACTACCCATTCATATCTATTTCTATTATAGATATAGAAGGACAAAAGTATAGATTTATTATTATTTAGCGATCGAACTAATGACTATTCACGATTCCATAATTGAATCAATTAAATACTAGTTCCAAACTAGAGGAATGTTATGGTAAAACTTCGTTTGAAACGATGTGGTAGAAAGCAACGTGCGACTTGAAGGACATGATCAGCTGTGGATGTAATAATCCACCATTTTATTATGAATAAAAGTGCTCTTGACTCGACATCCTTTGTTCTGCTCGACTAGAACCCATCAGTTTTTTCTTGGGTTGTAATGTAAAAAAGGGGTAATTATAGTTACATGATGGAGCTCGAGTAGAAAGTTTTGATTCATTTCTCGAGGGTAAGGGTCTAGGGTTAGTGTCAATTAATAAGTTTGAACAACTTCGTAAATATAGCTTCTATATAGAAATTGAAAGGATTCAATTTGAGAAAGTTTCAAATCTAAATCGAAAATAAAAGTCAAATTTGTTGAACTTGGGAAAACTTTTGATTGAAAAAGTGGAACACGCGTGAATCAACCGTTCTGATGATTCTTTGATAAAAAGAAATCATAAAAAAGGTATGTTGCTGCCATTTTGAAAGGATTAAGGATCACCGAAGTAATGTCTAAACCCAATGATTCAAACAAAAGATAAAGGATCCTGGAACAAGGAAACACCATTTTTCATTGTCTCAACAACTAAATCTGAAGAATAAAACAGATTCTAAACGAGACAAGAAGGGGGCTAGAGACCACTCAAAAAATGAAATAGCTTAGGGATTATGAGCTATTTGAGAGTTATCCCACTTGAGTTATGAGTACAATTTTTTGTTTTACATTTCTAAATGAAAAAAATTCAAATCTTTAATCATAGTCTAATTGATTTGATGATTTTATGGATCTATTTGCCATTCTAATTTTATACATAGACATAACCTCGAATTTTTTTCTCGAGCCGTACGAGGAGAAAACTTCTTATACGTTTCTAGGGGGGGTATTTTCATCTATCCCAATGAGCCGTCTATCGAATCGTTGCAATTGATGTTCGATCCCGAAGAGAGGGGAGAGATCTCCGGAAAGTTGGTTTTTATGATCCGATAAAGAATCAAACTTATTCAAATGTTCCTGCTATTCTATATTTCCTTGAAAAAGGCGCTCAACCTACAGGAACTGTTCATTATATTTCAAAGAAGGCAGAGGTTTTTACGGAACTTCCTTTTAATCAAACAAAATTAAAATAATGAAATACAAAGAGTATAAGCTTTTCTCTACTTCTCTACTATGCTCCGCCTTTTCATATTGTTCCCATAGAATCCCCTGTTCTAGTGGTATTGGTATATAACGACAAAAAGAGAAGGTGGATATTCCCAAAATCGAGGGACTAGATGAAGAAATTGGATCTCGAAATATAAAATTATGCCATTATCTGCAATCGACTGGTTTTCGTTGGAACTCTACTAACAAATAATAATAACCACGGAATAAAACTTGCTTATTCGCTCAACTTATATTGATTGAATAACTCGGATTTTTTTTGACTACTTTTTTATTCCTTGATCTACTATCTACACCTTTTTGCATCTATGTAGTGCCAATCCAACACCAGTCCTTAGAGTTAATATTTAATTTATTTTATTTCCGTTTTCACCACTGTATTCTTTTCGTAACATTTATATTGACAAGAGTGTATCAAACAAATATAATTTGATCGTGTATAAGTATAAATCTTTTCGTGCCACAGGTTCGGTTTTTTATTTTACTTCATTCAATTGATGGGTTCGTTGAATTCGCTGTGATACAATAATTTTTTATTGGGGTGAAAAAAAAAAAGAAAGGGAGGTTGATCCATTTGTACATTTATATCTATTCTAAATTCTAATTATATTTAAATTTAGTCTATTTGCATCTGATCTCTTCATTTTTATGTTTCGTTCAGAAGCGATTAAAAATTGAGATTTCTTTTTTTATTCTTAGTTTAAAATGGTTTGATTGTGGCATGGCACTCAAATTTAGTTATATTTTTTTTACTGTATTGACATTTACACATCCTAATTGTTTTTAGGTTTTTGGGTTGCTAACTCAACGGTAGAGTACTCGGCTTTTAAGTGCGGCTAGTAGCGTTTACACATTTGGATGAAGCAAGGGATTCGTCCATACCATCGGTAGAGTTTGTAAGACCACGACTGATCCTGAAAGGGAATGAATGGAAAAAATAGCATGTCGTAGCAATAGATAATTCTGAGAATATTGCATTCTTACCGGATCGGTACAAAGACTTGTTTGAAGGCTTGGATCGGGGCGGAACAAAATGAATTAAAAGTTGGGTCGAGTGAATAAATGGATAGAGCCCTATGGCTCTAATTATAGGGAAACAAAAAAGCAACCGGCTTCTGTTCTTAACTTTGAATGATTACCCGATCTAATTAGATAGACGTTAAAAATGGATTAGTGCCTGATGCGGGAACGGCTTCTCCTATGAGTGGATTATCCTTTTTTTTAATGAATCCTAACTATGTCGCTATTCTCCATTATGCATTTTATGCATTGGAGAGGAATGTGTAGAAGAAGCAGTATATTGATAAAGATAATTCTTTCCAAAATCAAAAGAGCGATTGGGTTTAAAAAATAAAAGATTTCTAACCATCTTGTTATACTATAACGAACATAAACCTATTAGATGAAAAAAAAAAGAGGATAGAGAGTCCGTTGATGAGCTTACCTGTCTCCGAGGTATATATTATTTTATTATTATACTATCTTGTTTTGACCGTATCGCACTATGTATCATTTGATAATCCAAGAAGTATCTTATGCCTATCTTTGGTTCAAATCTAATTTCAAATGGGGGAATTTCTACGATATTTTGAACTCGATAAATTTTTGAAACAGGACTTCCTATATCCGCTTATCTTTCAAGAGTATATTTATGCACTGGCTCATGATCATGTTTTAAATAGATTCATTTTGATGGATAATTTTGGTTATGATAATAAATCCAGTTCACTAATGGTGAAACGTTTAATTACTCGAATGTCTCAACAGAATCCTTTGCTTATTTCTGCTAATGATTCAAACCAAAACCAATTGTTGGGGCATAACAAAAATTTATATTCGCAAATGATATCAGAGGGATTTGCAGTTATTGGGGAAATTCCCTTTTCCCTAAGATTAGTATCTTCCTTAGAAAGGAAAGAAGAAATAGGCAAATCTCAAAATTTACGATCAATTCATTCACTATTTCCGTTTTTAGAAGACAATTTTGTACATTTAAATTATGTGTCAGATATACTAATACCCTACCCCATCCATCTAGAAATCGTTGTTCAAACTCTTCGCTCCTGGTTGAAAGACGCCTCTTTTTTCCATTTATTACGCTTCCTTCTCTATGAGTATCAGAATTGGAATAGTCTTATTACTCCAACTCCAAAGAAATCAAGTTCCATTGTTTCAAAAACGAATCAAAGGTTATTCTTGTTTCTATATAATTCTTATGTATGTGAATACGAATCCATCTTCATTTTTCTTTGTAACCAATTTTTTAATTTACGATCAACATCTTCTGAAACTCTTTTTGAACGCATTTTTTTCTATGGAAAAATAAAAGCTCTTGTAGAAGTCGGTTCTAATGATTTTCCGCCCGTCCGATGGTTGTTCAAAGATCCTTTCATACA